AGCTATTGTTCTTGAGAAATGCCCGGGTCTGGCCCATTCCTCAAAAGATGTTTTTACAGGATCCCTATCCACAACAATTTTAACTTCGGGTTCCGGCGAACGAATAATCATTAAGTCCTCCTCTTTCCGGACAAGACATACAAAGAGACCCGCCAACTGTCTTTTTATTGAATCTTTGAAAGATAGATATTATGATTAGTCCTTTTCTTTATTATCTACCGTCCTTCTATTTTTTTTTTAGTTATTCACTGGAACAATTATATATTGAAGTCCATCCGAGGCAAGTGTTCGGATCTATTATGACATAAGGATTAGGTGCCTAACGGACATTTGTTATTCTGGAAAATTATTTCCCGACGTAACAAAAAAATCTTTTTTTACGTTTTAATTTAAGAAGCTAGTGTATTTTTTTTTCTGAGGGCATAAGCCCTTATCTACATCTACTTTCCTTGAGTGAGCATAATATCGATTTTTTTATTCGATTCAAAATTCCAAGATAACTCATTAGAATTATTAATAAAACCGTCCTGATATATTAGGTAGGATAATTTAGATTGCCACCTTTTATGTGCTTTATTACTTCTGTTCCAGAGCCTATCCCTATTGTTTATCCTTATGAAATATGATATAAAATCGTAGAAGAAAGGGATATAATGAAATTCTTGATTTTATCTTCTTATCTTACCTAAATTATTTAATTAATGGATCAACAACCAAACCACCCATTTTATGAAAATGGGGAGTGGTCTTATTCAAAGCGCTTCGTAATCTTCAACCAGTTCTGTGCTTCAATATAATTTCCCGGAGTAAGCGCTATAGCTTGTTTCCAATACTCAGCAGCTTGATCAAACCAAGCTTCTGCAATTTCCGAATCGCCCTGTAGAATGGCCTGTTCTCCTCGGTCGGAATAGGCAGTTCCTTCCCCTAGAACCGTACTTGAGAGTTTCCTACCTCATACGGCTCAGAAATTGCTATCTTAATTTCCCCTATCTTAACTGAATTCGATTTCTCAAAAATCAATCCAATTTCTTCTTGGGTTAAGCAGAAGAAGTGAATTACCTAAGTTTCAAACCCTAATTTTGATCAATAATCAGTTTGATCTTTTCTCCCACCTTCAGAAGAATGAAGCATAGATAGACCTATATGCTTCGTTCGAATTTTCTGAAAGGTAACTATCTCGGTTTCGTTTCTTTCATATATGAAATTCCTATAGAATCCTCGAAAAAGACTTTTTCCCATAAGAAAGAAAAAAGAACTTACTATCTTTGGGATCTGATACTACACCGCTGCTTAATCCCTTAGTGGATCGGCTTTATTACATAAGCGGATTCCTAAATTTTGTCCCATATCGTGGTATAATGAAGCAGTTTTTTTAGTTGTATCGACCCAGTCGCTCACTAATTGATCTTTACGGCGTTTTCTCTATCAATTTCAGCTTTATCCATAGAATAGTAGTATAGGCTCCACTTTCTTCCTATTTTGATTCTCGTGAAGTGTTCTTCCTTCCTACAGCTGATAGGGTAAAATCGTTATTTTAACGATCCCTATGTAGAAAGCTCTTTTTCTAGTATTTACTTTACTAGAAAATTTCCTCCATTCTTTTTTTTCTTCTTTCTATAGTGGAGATAGTCGCACGTAATGACAGATCACGGCCATATTATTAAAAGCTTGTGGTAAGAAAGGGTTTCGTTCTAGCGCCCGGAAATAATATTCCAAAGCCTTTGTATGCTCTCCATTGCTTGTGTGTATAAGGCCTATGTTATATAGTATATAACTTCGATCATAGGGATCAATTTCTAGTCGCGTAGCTTCATAATAATTCTGCAAAGCTTCCGCATAATTTCCTTCGGATTGAGCCAACATCCGTTACGGTCGTTCATTCTATTCAAAAAATCTCCGTTCCAAAACCGTACATGAGGTTTTCATCTCATACGGCTTCTCCCTTCTGTACTCCCTTCTGTACATAGTACTAAGCGAAAAATCGATAGAATAAAAATCGAATTAGTCCCATCTCATTATGGACCGAAGAGGGCTGGTATTTTTCCAAGAAATCTCTAGCCAACCTTCCCCCAAGAGGTTTTTCTTAACACCAATGAATTCTATTAATGCTAGAGGAAAATGATAGCTCCAAGAATTTCTTTGTTCTCAACGCCTCCTAGTTTAGAGGAATTAGCCACTTCAACGCCCTTTGATGGTTATAAGGGTATCCAAAGTACAAACCTGATGGTTGTTTGTTATCCCAACCATTCTTCCCAACCCTGATACCAATCAGGAAAGGGCTCATTTCTAACAAAGTTTTTCTCTTGTTGATTCCTATTTCGAGGTGTAGTGCTTTTCTCCCCTATGCTGCCTATTGGTACTAGTAGAGTCGGATTGGTCTGGAATACAGAACCTATCCTGTAGGTGTAACCTTTCGCTCAATACTCAAATCTACAATTGAAGCATCTGAGGCCACATCAATCGAGGATACACGATAGAAGGAATTGTTAGTTCACCTCACCTTCCCCAAGCGCGGGTTTCCTTTACTAATTTTGTTCTCTCTATGCCAACCCTCTCTCTTTCTCGTAAGAATGAGATGTAGGTAGGGCTAAAAAAAAGAGTCAAATCGCACCATCTCTATAATAAGTAAATGCCCTTTTTTCCCCGGAGGTTGTCGGAATTATTTGCAATAAAATATTGGCTACAATCGAGGAGGTCTTATCAATGAAATTTCCATTTATACGGGATCTAGGCATAATTCCCAACCCATTCTATATAGAATTCTTTTCATTCTATCACAAAATAACATAAAAACAAAACATTCGATTCTTATAAATCGATCCATATGCTCTAAATGGATAAGAGAGGTATGGATTTTCCGCTCAGCTCAAATTGTCTCCTTTTCCTTCTGTTTGGACAAGAGGAGATATGAAATATTTGACTAAGACTGGATTTCATTCTACTTTTCTATTTCTCAACAACAACTTCTCTCATCAGCTATTTCACGTTTTCAAAGTCATTAATTGCCCCATACCCCTTTTTATATTTAGATTGTATGGCGTAACGTACCTTATGCAAATAGAATTCTAGGGTTCCTTTATTTTCTTATTCCATAAGAAGAATTCTTCCATTCTCTTTTTATTTTGGTTTTCCCCAAAGAAAAACTTTTCGAGGGAGTAGAATTCCTAGTAAAAAAATACGGGATCCTTTCACTTAGATGAAAAGGAATTTTCCCAATGGAGCCATGGAATCCCCGAGCCCTTCTATATGTACCTGTACTGTAGGAATACGAAAACTCGCTATTCACGCAGTTTATTTTTCATAATAAGATTATGGAGGAGAGATGGCCGAGCGGTTCAAGGCGTAGCATTGGAACTGCTATGTAGACTTTTGTTTACCGAGGGTTCGAATCCCTCTCTTTCCGTTTCTCTTAATTCATCAATGTTAGCGATCAGAGTGTAGCAAATTAAATAACAATTTATTTCAACAATAATACCTTTATTTAATAAAAGGCTCCATAGCAAATTACTGTGGTATGTAAAATCGAGGAAATAACAAAAAAGAAAAAAGGATCCTAGGGTTAATCTATTTCTGCTAGGTGAACGGGAAAATACGAATTAAGAGTCCTAGGTCGATTTAGTTCGGGGAAAGGGGAAGGGAAAAAAATTCTATGAACCTTTCCTTTTTTCGTTAAGTTCAAGTCTGGCGAGAATAATATTCTACAACTAATAACTCATTTATTTTGAGACCGACCCACTTCCTATCTAGAATTTTTTTTACTAGTCCTTTATATTGCAATGTGTCAACCGTCAAATGCTTTGGCAATTTGCCCGGATCGGATGAAGCAATAGAATTTTGAACCAGACGTTTTGATCGTTGGTTATCTTTCGTAGTAATAATATCTCGGGGTTTGCAACGAAAACTTGGTATATCAACTATACGACCATTAACTAAAATATGTCTATGGTTAACTAATTGCCGGGCCTCTGGAATCGTTGAAGCCATACCCAATCGAAAAAGGATATTATCCAAACGCATTTCAAGTAATTGTAGTAAAACCTGACCTGTGGATCTTTTTGCTTTTCCAGCGATATATACATATCTAAGTAATTGTCGTTCTGTCAGACCATAATGAAAACGCAATTTCTGTTTTTCTTGAAGACGAATACGATATTGCTCTTTTTTCCCAGAATGGAATTTCTTTTTCTGATTACTTCCGGATTTAGGCGTTTTTCTAGTGAGTCCTGGTAAAGCTCCCAGACGGCGTATTTTTTTTAAACGAGGCCCTCGATAACGGGACATGAAGACTCCTTTTTTTTTTATTGAAATTTCATTTTACACAAGAAATTTCATTCTATTTACATTACGGAATACATCGAAATTAAAACTGAATTAAACTAAAGGATAAACAGAATAAAATCTACTAAAGTACCACAAAAAATGGAATTTCATTAACATCTGGATTTTTTGTATATATATTATTTATTTTTATGCTTTTTATCTAGCAAAATTGTAAGGTAGAACGACATAATAGACTCTGGATTCCCCATTTAATTCGGGGAAAAAGAGAAATTCTTGTTCATGGAACATCGATAGAGAAAAAAGCCGACTATCGGATTTGAACCGATGACCCTCGCATTACAAATGCGATGCTCTAACCTCTGAGCTAAGTGGGCTTACATAACAGAAATAGTGTAACAAATAGAAATATATATAGGGAATCCGTAAAATGTCAAATCTTAATGATATTATTAAATAATGATATTATTAAATAGGATTATCGAATTTATTTAACTTTCTTTTTATTTCTCTAATTCTAATTCGCAAATGGATTTTTCTAATAGAATCTATTCCAAATTCTATATTGAATTTCATTTTAGATATTTTCAATTTGATATGGCTCGGACGAATAATCTAATACATAGAAAAGAAGAATATATATGAAGAATTAACAAAGAGAAAATGTGAATCTCTTGGCATTTTCATTCGATCATTATATACAGAGATATTTTTTTTTTATTTGTTAATAATTTAAGGATAAAAAGTTCACTAAGGAGAAGATAGAATCATAGCAAATGAAATTTCTAATTCAGATTACAAGAATGAATATCAAGCGTTATAGTATGATTTTGAATACTCTAAAAAAAGAAGGGGGTAGGCGGGATAGAGAAAAACTTTTGGATATATTCATTCCGATTGAATTGCAAATATATCAACGATAGAATCAATTCAATTCTGAATTGCAATAAGCGAGCGGGGTCTCTCAAATAAAGATGAGCTGCTAGACTACGTCGAATAATGAATTCAATGATTCAAAAAAAACTAAGAGATGGATGAAATTATACAAGGAATCCAGGTTTCAAAGAAAAAGAAAATGGGGATATGGCGAAATCGGTAGACGCTACGGACTTGATTGTATTGAGCCTTGGTATGGAAACCTGCTAAGTGGTAACTTCCAAATTCAGAGAAACCCTGGAATGAAAAATGGGCAATCCTGAGCCAAATCCCTGTTTTAAAAAACAAGTGGTTCTTAAACTAGAACCTAAAGGAAAAGGATAGGTGCAGAGACTCAATGGAAGCTGTTCTAACGAATCGAAGTAATTACGTTGTGTTGGTAGTGGAACCTCTTCGAAATTAGAGAAAGAAGGGCTTTATACATCTAATACACACGCATATATACTGACATAGCAAACGATTAATCACGGAACCCATATCATAATATAGGTTCTTTATTTTATTTTTTGAATGAAATTAGGAATGATTATGAAATAGAAAATTCAGAATTTTTTTAGAATTATTGTGAATCCATTCCAATCGAATATTGAGTAATCAAATCCTTCAATTCATTGTTTTGTTTTCGAGATCTTAAAAAAAAGTGGATTAATCGGACGAGGATAAAGAGAGAGTCCCATTCTACATGTCAATACTGACAACAATGAAATTTCTAGTAAAAGGAAAATCCGTCGACTTTATAAGTCGTGAGGGTTCAAGTCCCTCTATCCCCAAACCCTCTTTTATTCCCTAACCATAGTAGTTATCCTTTTTTTTTCTTTTACTTTTATCAATGGGTTTAAGATTCATTAGCTTTCTCATTCTACTCTTTCACAAAGGAGTGCGACGCGAACTCAATGAATCTTATGCTATTCATTAAATAGATGATTTCTTTTTTATTAGAGTAGAGTATCGGCAAGGAATCTCGATTATTAATTCGATTTTTAAGTATTATTAAGTAAGCCATCCACAATGCATAGGACTACCCCTCCCCATTTCCAAATTTGGAATACTTTATTGATTTTTTAGTCCCTTTAATTGACATAGATGCAAATACTCTACTAAGATGATGCACAAAAAAGGGTCAGGATAGCTCAGTTGGTAGAGCAGAGGACTGAAAATCCTCGTGTCACCAGTTCAAATCTGGTTCCTGGCACAGAAAATCAAAGGATCTACCGAATAGATATTGATACAAATATCTTGAGATGGATTGGGGTACATATTCATTAATAATCTAGATAGTATAGAGTAAGTAGATAAATCTCTAAACACCTCGTTTTAGAAAAGGGTTAAAATCTTTGGTTCCTTTCTTTATGGTATAAAAAGAGGTGAAATTAGGTGCCCTTTTCTTCATTTTTACATTTCTTATTAATTTTGTATGCCGCTATTTCGAAGAATATTTTTCTATTCTTGCTTATCCTACTTTCCTAGTTGTTCTAAGTAATACGCGCGGTACAAAGTTCGTGGTAGGAACTTCTTTGAGTCATTGTATTTTTCTGTTCATACGAAGGAAACGAATATGTGATTTTCAAAAATTGAAATGAAGCCCTTTTTGTTCAGTCTATCTGGACCTTTTTGTATAATAAGAATTAATTTGACTATAATAAGTATTCGTCTAGGAACAGAACATAAAAATATTCCTTGATTTGAATAAAATCAGGAGTTGTGTTGTATAAGTGAACATGAATTTATTATCATTCAATGAGCATCTTGTATTTCATAGAAATTGGGGGTTATATAGTCCTTACGTAAGGGCCAGCCTATCCAACTTTCAGGCATTAAGATACGTTTAAGACGCGGATGATTATCATAAAAAATTCCCACCATATCATAAGATTCGCGTTCTTGAAAATCAGCACTTCTCCAAACCCAGAAGACAGACGGGATTCTAGGATTATCCTTTTGGGCAAAGACTTTTATGCATACTTCTTCTGGGTTATCTATACCATACTGTATTCTCGTAAGATGATACACGCTAACTAAAGATCCACCAGGTGCTACGTCATAAGCACATTGGGAACGTAAATAATTGTAACCATATACATATAAAATGACAGCAATGGAATCCCAATCCCCCGCTTTTATTTGTAAAGTTTCTATTCCTCGGTGATCGAAGCCCAAAGATCTATGAACCACGTCATGTTTGACTAGCCAATTAGATAACCAACCCTGCTGCATTGTCTTGATCTCTCCCCCTTTGTATAAATATTTCATTTCAAATGCAAGTTTGAAAGATTGCACTGCTCTTTCTTTTTCTGCACAAAAGAACCCCTCCTAATTCACTAATTTGTAGGAAGATACTGTACTTTTGGATTTGAAAAAAGTTTCAGAAGATATATCTAAAGTAGATGGTGATTGATAGAGCAATTCTTGTTCGTAAGTTCCAGTGTGAATACTGCGCCGAACATAAAGCTTGTGACGGGTAGTAAAAGATCGATTTTTCTTTTGACTTTGACATAGAGTTCGATCCTCAACTATTTCTCGCGCTATCTTCTTACGAAGTTTTGTTAGGGCATCTATAACAGCCTCTGGTTTAGGCGGGCAACCCGGCAGGTAGACGTCCACAGGAATTAACTTATCAATTCCTCGAACAGTACTATAGGAATCCGTACTGAACATTCCCCCTGTAATAGTACAGGCTCCCATAGCAATGACGTATTTCGGTTCAGGCATTTGCTCGTATAATCGCACTAAAGATGGAGCCATTTTCATTGTTACTGTACCAGCTGTTAAAATTAGGTCCGCTTGCCTCGGACTTGATCTTGGTACCAATCCATAACGATCAAAGTCGAATCGTGAGCCTATTAATGAAGCAAATTCAATGAAACAACAACTGGTACCATATAGAAGGGGCCATAAACTGGAAAGTCTTGACCAATTCGAAAGATCGTTTGGTGTAGTTGAAATAACGGAATTGGAACTTGTTTGGTCGAGTAACGGAAACTCAATCAAACTCATAATTGTCTCAATAGAATCTTTTCCTTCTTTTTTTTTTTTGTCTGAATATTCAGTTAAGACCATTCCAAGGCTCCTTTTCGCCATGCATAAACTAAACCAACAACTAGGATAAGCACAAAAATGAAAGCTTCAATAAAAACGGATAAACCCAATACGTCGAAACTCATTGCCCAAGGGTATAGAAAGACCGTTTCCACATCAAAAACAACAAAAACTAGCGCAAACATGTAATAGCGTATTCGGAATTGTAACCAAGCCCCCCCCATGGGTTCTATACCCGATTCATAACTAGAAAGCTTCTCTGGTCCTTTACTAACCGGGGCTAAAAGTCCTGAAATCCAAAATACCAAAATAGGAATAAGACTTGCTATTATTAGAAATGTCCAAAAAATATCATATTCGTGAAGCAGAAACATAAATGTACTCCCATTAATGTGGAATAGGCGGAACTGAATTAGTCAATTCAAGTTGACATTGTCAATTTATCCAGAACTTCTCTCTTTTCCTCAGTGAAACAAGAATCCGTTTTGCTCAAACCAAAGGCAAAGAGCGCTTACTTTAGCCTTTGGTTCTTTTGTGATATGTCTTCCTTAAGGATTCGTCCAATGGAATCCCCATTCCCTTTCTTTTGGATTTCCCTTCTATTTAGATATGATATAGACCTAATTCTTATACAAAGATAATTCTTTCGCTTCACTTTGTCTCGCTTTTTCTAGAATCTCTAGAAAAAAAGAATTGCTCTACCCTTTATTTAATGATAGTCAGAGACTATTAAATAAAAAATAAAATATTTACTACTAATTATAATTAGATACTAAAAAAAAAAAGAACTCTATTTCAGAATTATGAAACAGAATATCCAGTTTTATTATTTACTCTTTCTCTTTTTTTCTCTCGATTTTTTCTATTTTATTTAAAGTAGATCTATTTAGATAATGTAGATAATGTATATATATACTTCAAACAAAATACAAACTCGCAAAATGGAAAAAATCGTTGCAGTCATTATAGGAAAGTATAGGTACTTAGAGCATATCCTATTTGAAGGAGGATGGAATTTAAATCAGGTAAGGGATCCTTCCTTCTATTGATTTGATCAAAATTCTTTTTTCTTTTCTTGTCTCTATGAAATGAGCCTATAGTAATGCTTTTATCTCTATTCTATGGCGCAATCGACCGTCGAGTCTATAAACGAGTACTAATAAAGAAATAAGGAAAAGAAAACTATACTAAAGGAAACATAAGATATCCATCCTAAAATGGAAAAAAAGACGTATATATTAGGGCTATACGGATTCGAACCGTAGACCTTCTCGGTAAAACAGATCAAACGGATTATTATCGAAATGATTCGAACTGTTTCAAAGACCCAACATGCATTTTTCTGCATTGGGCTCTTTCATCAACTGATGTAAAGATTAGTTAATCCGCCATAATTTTTCTTTATGGAAAGGTAATAAGATGGCTCCCTATGCTCTGATTGATTATTTGTCTTATGATCTATCTAGGAGCAATACCAAAGTGTTTCAAAGGAGGATTACCTTGACTTAGGTCTGCCTCCGGCCTAAATTAAATCAACCTAAATGAAGTCTCTATCGTTCCGCTGCAAGAGTTTACTATGAGACTTCATACACCTTAAAGTTCATAGAACGAAAAGAAGTTTTTTGGAGGCCCTTATCCTCATTACGCCTAGCATTGAGTGGGCTGGATATTTACCTTATCAACTAGCAAATCAATAGGGGTTCTATTTGATTAAGCACCCGAATTGGCACCCGAATCGGACTGAACCAACTGTTTGTCAGGCTACTGTTCTCCTATTCTTTCGAATCCATGAAGTAAGACATTGATTTTGCAATAAGGTCAATTATGTTCATTACATAATAAGTTCCCTTGAAAAGCATTGGCGCACGTGTAAACGAGTTGCTCTACCGAACTGAGCTATAGCCCTTGTCAGAGATATCTTAACATATAGATAATTTCTTGTCAAGATGAATATTCTCTAATGCCAGAGGATATCCCTCTGATCCGTTTACTATATAACATAAACATACCAATAACATAACATAAACATACCAATAACGGGGGGTATTGCTTATAAAAAGGATTCGATCTATAATCGATCGAAGTAATGGGGCTTCTTTTGTGGTGATAAATTGCCTACTTAACTCAGTGGTTAGAGTATTGCTTTCATACGGCGGGAGTCATTGGTTCAAATCCAATAGTAGGTAGGTAGGTAGAAAAATTACTAGATAGCATTGGACTTATTTCGCTTCGCTATCTAATAACTTTTTCTACCCTTCTTTCCTTTTTCTTTGTATCAACGAAACCTTTGGATTGTCTTCAATTGGATGGGGGAATCCAATTGATAGCCTCGACTCGTATCCTAGCTCGTCTGAGAGCTAGCTTCGCTTCAACCAATTCTTTCGTACCCTCAGCTCTACTCAAGTGAGCTTCGGCTATTTCAAGTGCCTGTTGAGCTTCTTCTGGATCAATGTCACTACCCAGTTCTGCATCATTTCCTAAAATGATGATCTCATTATTAACTATTCTCGCAAAACCACTCCACAGAACCGCCGTTAACCATTGGTCGTTGAGGAGGCGTATTCTCAAAGGACCCATATCTACAGCTGTGTTAATGGGGGCGTGGTTTGGTAATACACCAATTTGGCCACTATTAGTAGATAAAATGATTTCTTTCACTTCACAATCCCAAATAATTCGTTTAGGAGTCAGTACATAAAGATTTAATTTCATTTCTTCAATTTGCTCTCCTCTTCTAAGTTTATAGCTTTCGTGCTAGCTTCATCGATATTCCCCACCAAATAAAAAGCCTGTTCGGGTAGGCTGTCTAATTCTCCGGAAAGGATTAGTTGAAATCCCCTAATCGTTTCCGCAAGACCAACATACTTTCCTGGAGAACCGGTAAAAACTTCTGCCACAAAGAACGGTTGTGATAAGAACCGCTCGATTTTTCGTGCTCTTGCTACAGTTAAACGATCCTCCTCCGATAATTCATCCAACCCAAGAATTGCGATAATGTCCTGAAGTTCTTTGTAACGTTGTAAAGTTTCCTTAACTCTTTGCGCAGTTTCATAATGTTCGTTGCCAACGATCCGAGGCTGTAACATAGTTGAGGTTGAATCTAAAGGATCTACTGCGGGATAAATACCCTTGGAAGCTAATCCTCTGGAAAGTACGGTAGTAGCGTCCAAATGTGCAAATGTTGTGGCAGGAGCAGGGTCGGTCAAATCGTCTGCAGGTACATAAACAGCTTGGATCGAAGTTATGGATCCTTTTTTGGTAGAAGTAATTCTTTCTTGCAAAGAACCCATTTCTGTACTAAGGGTAGGTTGATAACCCACTGCGGAGGGCATTCTACCTAATAAGGCGGATACTTCCGATCCCGCTTGAACAAAACGAAAGATATTATCGATGAATAAAAGCACGTCTTGCTTATTAACATCTCGGAAATATTCCGCCATAGTTAGGGCAGTTAAACCAACTCTCATACGAGCTCCCGGCGGTTCATTCATTTGGCCATAGACTAGAGCTACCTTTGATTCCTCAATATTTTTTTCATTAATTACTCCAGATTCCTTCATTTCCATATAAAGATCATTTCCTTCACGAGTCCGTTCCCCTACTCCGCCAAATACAGATACGCCTCCATGCGCTTTAGCAATGTTATTGATTAATTCCATGATGAGTACTGTTTTACCTACTCCTGCCCCCCCAAATAGTCCGATTTTTCCTCCACGTCGATAAGGAGCTAAAAGATCGACCACCTTAATACCTGTTTCAAAGATCGATAATTTCGTATCTAACTCGATAAAGGCAGGCGCGGATCTATGAATAGGGAATGTTGCACTAGTATCTACAGGACCCAAATTGTCAATAGGCTCCCCAAGAACGTTAAAAATTCGTCCGAGAGTAGCTCCACCGACTGGAACACTCAGAGGAGCTCCCGTGTCAATCACTTCCATTCCTCTCATCAACCCGTCTGTAGCACTCATAGCTACAGCTCTAACTCGATTATTTCCTAATAATTGTTGTACCTCACAAGTCACATTAATTTGCTTATCTGCAGTGTCTCGACTCTTGACTATCAAAGCGTTATAAATATAAGGCAACTTGCCCGGGGTAAAAGTGATATCCAGCACGGGTCCAATAATTTGATCAATACGCCCTGCGCTTTTTTCTTCAATTGTGGAAACCCCGGGACGCGAAGTAGTAGGATTGGTTCTCATAATTATCACATAATAAAAAAAAAAAAGGAATTTGTCGAAATTTTTCTTTTTTTTTTTTGTTAAATAATGCCAAATCAAATCAAAAAAAATATCCAAAAATCCAAAAGTCAAAAGGAAATGAATTAGTTAATTCAATAACAAAGAAAAGGGGACTAGCACTTGATTTCGTTGCCCAAGCGAATCCTACTCAATCGTTTACTTATGGAATGAGTCCGTTGGAAAGTTCAATCAATCTTTTTTTTTTCATATAAATTTCGCCTTTTGTGAAGGATCTGTGCCTACTCGACTTTCCTATCTAGGACTTCGATATATAAAATATATACTACTGTGAAGCATAGATTGCTGTCAACCAACAGAGAATTTTCTTAGTATTTAGGTATTTAGATTCAAAATAGCAAAGGGGCCTATTAAGAACTTTCCAAATTGTAAAATAAGGATTAGGGATTGGTTTGGGTTGCGCTATATCTATCAAAGAGTATACAATAATGATGGATTTGGTGAATCAAATCCACGGGAACCGTGTTAACTTACCATAACAACAACTCACCATAATAACAACTCAATTCCTATCGAATTCCTATAGTGGAATTCCTATAGGATAGAACGTACACAGGGTGCACGCATTATATATGAATGAAACATATTCATTAACTTAAGCATACTCCTTTTTTTATTTAATGAGTTGATATTAATTGAATATCTTTTTTTTAGATTTTTGCAAAGGTTTCATTTACGCCTAATCCATATCGAGTAGACCTTGTCGTTGTGAGAATTCTTAATTCATGAGTTGTAGGGAGGGACTTATGTCACCACAAACAGAAACTAAAGCAAGTGTTGGATTTAAAGCTGGTGTTAAGGATTATAAATTGACTTACTACACCCCGGAGTACGAAACCAAGGATACTGATATCTTGGCAGCATTCCGAGTAACTCCTCAGCCCGGGGTTCCGCCTGAAGAAGCAGGGGCTGCAGTAGCTGCGGAATCTTCTACTGGTACATGGACAACTGTTTGGACTGATGGACTTACCAGTCTTGATCGTTACAAAGGACGATGCTATCACATCGAGCCCGTTCCTGGGGAGGCAGATCAATATATCTGTTATGTAGCTTATCCATTAGACCTATTTGAAGAGGGTTCTGTTACTAATATGTTTACTTCCATTGTGGGTAACGTATTTGGTTTCAAAGCCTTACGCGCTCTACGTTTGGAGGATCTACGAATTCCCCCTACTTATTCAAAAACTTTCCAAGGCCCGCCTCACGGTATCCAAGTTGAAAGGGATAAGTTGAACAAGTATGGTCGTCCTTTATTGGGATGTACTATTAAACCAAAATTGGGATTATCCGCAAAAAATTACGGTAGAGCGTGTTATGAGTGTCTACGTGGTGGACTTGATTTTACCAAAGATGATGAAAACGTAAACTCACAACCATTTATGCGCTGGAGAGACCGTTTTGTCTTTTGTGCCGAAGCAATTTATAAAGCACAAGCCGAAACTGGTGAAATCAAGGGGCATTACTTGAATGCGACTGCAGGTACATGCGAAGAAATGATTAAGAGAGCTGTATTTGCAAGGGAATTAGGGGCTCCTATTGTAATGCATGACTACTTAACTGGAGGATTCACCGCAAATACTAGTTTGGCTCATTATTGCCGCGACAATGGCTTACTTCTTCACATTCACCGAGCAATGCATGCAGTTATTGATAGACAGAAAAATCATGGTATGCATTTCCGTGTATTAGCTAAAGCATTGCGTATGTCGGGGGGAGATCATATCCATGCCGGTACAGTAGTAGGTAAGTTAGAAGGGGAACGCGAAATGACTTTAGGTTTTGTTGATTTATTGCGTGATGATTTTATTGAAAAAGATCGTGCTCGCGGTATCTTTTTCACTCAGGACTGGGTATCCATGCCAGGTGTTATACCGGTGGCTTCAGGGGGTATTCATGTTTGGCATATGCCAGCTCTGACCGAAATCTTTGGAGACGATTCTGTATTACAATTTGGTGGAGGAACTTTAGGGCATCCTTGGGGAAATGCACCTGGTGCAGCAGCTAATCGTGTGGCTTTAGAAGCCTGTGTACAAGCTCGTAACGAAGGGCGCGATCTTGCTCGTGAAGGTAATGAAATTATCAAAGCAGCTTGCAAATGGAGTCCTGAACTAGCCGCAGCTTGTGAAGTATGGAAGGCGATCAAATTTGAGTTCGCGCCGGTGGATACCATAGATAAGTAGATAAAACTAGATATAAAGAAGGTCTAAATAAAATAAAAAAGAAGAAAAATAGAAAGAGAAAAATCCGTTACAAAATACAGTAATTCTTCTTTATTAGTAATTCTTCTTTATTAATTGATTGCAATTAAATTCGGCTCAATCCTTTTTTCTAAAAAAAGATTGAGCCGAATTTAAATAGATCTTGATACGATCATGAGACTTGACAAATCGAGATTCTTCTATTCTATATATCTAGAATATAGAAAGGTATAATACAATAAACAAAAAACAAATATAAAGAAAAATATAGTATTATCGTAGGATAATGGAATCAAATACGCAGTATTTACAGAAAAGAGTCTTCGTTTATTGGGAAAGAATCAATATACTTTTAATGTCGAATCGGGATTCACTAAGACAGAAATAAAGCATTGGGTCGAACTCTTCTTTGGTGTTAAGGTAGTAGCTGTGAATAGCCATCGACTACCCGGAAAGGGTAGAAGAATGGGACCTATTCTGGGACATACAATGCATTACAGACGTATGATCATTACCCTTCAACCGGGTTATTCTATTCCACTTCTACTTTTTTTTTTCATTTTAAAATTTTAAAAAATTAAAGGGTATTCTTAAAGAAAAGAGGTATTTCTTTTATTTTTACAATAGTTTTCTTTTGAATCCAATTTCAAGTTCGATTAGAAGGATAGAAAGGCGATGAGAATGGGAAAAGAAAACGAAAATATTTTTCATTAGTGCCCCTTTTTTGCAATTTTCTTATTATCCATATCCATTCATTTTTTTTTTAGAATACTTTTTTTTGTAGACTAAAAAATATAATAGTCAATATTCCTTTTTTGTAGACTAAAAAATATAATAGTCAATATTCCTTATAATAGATATACTTAATTATATCATAAGAATCTTAAGATATATTTCGAATAGATAGAAATAGTAAATTTGAATTGAGACACTTATTCTATGACAGATTTTAACTTACCCTCAATTTTCGTGCCTTTAGTAGGCTTAGTATTTCCGGCAATTGCAATGGCTTCCTTATTTCTTTATGTGCAGAAAAATAAGATTGTCTAGAAACGACGGGGCCAAATTTTATTAATGTATTTCCAGAATCATAATACGGATATTTTTTTGTGTAAGTAATATAATATGATAGGGTATGTAGCTCTTTCTACACACAAATGAAAAACATCTATGGATGCAGATATAGGCTACGAGCATAAATGCATGCATATGCGTAGCCGAGTATAGCGAGTTTTTTTTTTGAATCCGCGAATTTTTTTTGAATAGAAAGTCAATGTATCTAACCAATTATTTCACAGGAGTACTAGGTACTGAGGGCTATTTCAGAATCAAAAAAAGTAAAGTCAAAATCATTTAGCTTATTCTCTCAATTTCAATTGACCGCTACTGGATTTAGTATATCTAATATGAATTGGCGATCAGAACACATATGGATAGAATTTCTAAAAGGTTCTCGAAAAAGAGGTAATTTTTTCTGGGCCTGTATTCTTTTTCTAGGTTCATTAGGATTCTTAGGGGTTGGGGCTTCCAGTTATCTTGGTAAGAATATGATATCCGTACTTCCATCTCAACAAATTCTTTTTTTTCCACAGGGGGTCGTGATGTCTTTCTACGGAATCGCGGGCCTATTCATTAGCTCCTATTTGTGGTGCACTATTTTGTGGAATGTAGGCAGTGGTTATGACCGATTTGATAGAAAAGAGGGAATAGTATGCATTTTTCGTTGGGGATTCCCTGGAATAAAACGTCGGATCTTCCTTCGATTTCTTGTGCGGGATATCCAATCAATTAGAATTCAGGTTAAAGAGGGTCTTTATCCTCGTCGTATCCTTTATATGGAAATCCGGGGCCAGGGGGTCATTCCCTTGACTCGTACTGATGAGAAGTTTTTGACTCCACGAGAAATTGAACAAAAAGCTGCCGAATTGGCCTATTTCTTGCGCGTACCAATTGAAGTATTTTGAGTACCAATTGCCATTTTTTGCAATTGTAAGGGGATTTTTGAGTATTTATCTAAAGAAAGGAATAAACGAGGATAAGAGAAAATTGCTTTTATTTGTTTTGTCCAAGTGAGATATATGGCATAATATTCTTCCATTTTTATATAAAAGTCCTTTTTTTTTATTTCTCTATTCCACTCCATTTAGATCTAAGAAAGAACCCAATACAATGAAATTCCACTAGTATACAAAAAGAGATATAGATACAAACACAAGGTCTCAAACCTTGTTATAGAATTTTTGCTTCAAAGAAATATCATATATATTCAGCGAATGAAATAGAGTCGGCGAATGAAGCGGATTCATTAACAACTCAATTTACAGATCAAAAATGAAAAAAAAGAAAGCATTGCCTTCTTTCCTATATCTTGTATTTATCGTACTTTTGCCCTGGGGAGTCTCTTTCTCTTTTAACAAATGTCTGGAACTTTGGATTAAGAATTGGTGGAATACCAGGCAATCCGAAACTTTCTTAACTGATATTCAAGAGAAAAGGATTCTAGAAGGATTCATAGAATTAGAAGAACTTTTTCTCTTGGACGAAATGATAAAAGAGAAACCGAAGACACATGTACAAAAATTTCCTATAGGAATACACAGGGAAATAATACAATTGGCCAAAACGGATAATGAGCATCATCTCCATATCATTTTGCATTTCTCAACAAATATAATCTGTTTGGCTATTCTAAGTGGTTCTTTTTTTCTGGGTAAAGAAGAACTTGTCATTTTGAATTCTTGGGCTCAGGAATTTTTCTATAACTTAAATGACTCAATAAAAGCTTTTTTT